AATATGGAAACATAATCCAATGCATCGAACGATTATATTCTCTCTTCTTGCCCTATCCTAGATTTATATTATTTTATAAAATTGATATCTAAAATTGATATAATTCTTAATTGATTCAATCGAATTGCGAGGAACCAAAATATAAAAAAAAAATGTTTCCATACCAAACAAAATTAGAAACTTTGCTTTGGTTGGATCTCTACTATCCCGACGTACTCTCTAAGGAACAATAAGAATCAAGGTATTTAATTAGAGTTATAACGCAAAAGGCATTCTATTTTGAATCAATTTGTAGTACTAAACTCAAGTAGTCAAAATCGTGATTTGGAATAAACAAAAATACTTATTTGTCACTGCAATACCGCTTAGTAAGACTAAGCAATGTTGGTAAGGCGTTAAATTTCGTTACAAGAAAAAGTTTGTTTTGAAGCAAACCTACATAATGAAGTATAGCATAGTGGTATAATCGGCGGAATCGTAAATTCTACATAAGATACTTCTACTTCTATTCTAATATAATAGTAACTAATATAATAGTTATAATAGTAATAGAAAAAAATAACATAACATATTATTGAAATCGAACGATTCTATAAATCAAATCTCCAAACCAACTCATAGAAATAGAAGAGGGTACTAATATTGATTTGATATATTGATGACCAATTTATTATCTCTAAAACAATCAATTGGAGTTGTTCTTCTACCAAAAAGCGATTTGTCAGGGTATTCCACAAATACAAAACCAATAATAGGTACTCGATCCATGTGACTTATGATTAGATTTGGTTGAGTCGGGTTGGCGTTTTTAGCCAAGATCATGTCATGATTTTAACTTCAAAATGGATTGGGTATACATGTCAAAGCAAAAGTATATCACTAACTCTTTGATCGTGACAGGTATGTAATTCACCGACGACGATTAATGAAGAAGAATGGATTGGATTTTTTATCCGAGATTTAATAAATATTAATTGTATCCATTCAATTAAATAAAATTTTTGTTTTCATTTTCCTGTCCCTATGAATCCATATGATCATAGGGTAATGCTTCTAGTTCTATGGACCAACCGACTGACCAGCCACAAACAAGTACTAATGAGATGAGGAAATTAAAACTAAAAAAAAGAATGTAAATATAATGTATAGGGCTATACGGACTCGAACCGTAGACCTTCTCGGTAAAACAGATCAAACTTTTTATTATCGAAATGATTCGAACTGTTTCAAAGACCCAACATGCATTTTGTTGCATTGGGCTCTTTCATCAACTGATGAAAAGATCAGTTAGTCCACCATATTTTTTCTTCACCGAAAACAAGAAGATAATGAGATGGCTCCATTTGCTCTGATTCATTATTCATTATTTGAATTCTGATCTAAGAGCAATACCAAAGTGTTTCAAAGAAGGGTTACTTTGACATAGGTCTGCTTCTGGCCTGAATCCACCTAAGTTAAAATTGAATGGAGTCTCCATCGTTCCGCTCTAAGAGTCAAATATGAGACTTCTTACACCTTAAAGTTCATAGGACGAAAGGAGGTTATTTTGAGGCCCTTATACTCGTTATGCCTAGCATTGAATAGACTGGGTATTCACCTTATCAATTCTCAAATCAATGATGGGCTCTATTTGACATCAGAATTCGCACCCGAATCGGATTGACCAAATATTTGTCAGGCTATTGTTCTCTTGTTCTCTCGAATCCATGGAGTAAGACATCGATTTATCAATAAGATTATTTGATTACATGATTGACTCCCTTGAAAAGCATTGGCGCACGTGTAAACGAGGTGCTCTACCAACTGAGCTATAGCCCTTGTCATAGACATCTTAACATATAGATAATTTCTTGTCAAGATGGATATTCCATAATTACATAATATAATATTGGCCGTTTCCTCCTAATTAAGTTAAGGATTGGTATTGCTTAGAATTGGTATTGCTTAGAAGTAATATTTCATATATAATCCCCGAAGTGATGAGTCTCTTTTTTTCTTTGTAGTGATAAAAGACCTACTTAACTCAGTGGTTAGAGTATTGCTTTCATACGGCGGGAGTCATTGGTTCAAATCCAATAGTAGGTAGAACTTATTAGATACCGGATGGTATCTAATAAGTTTTTCTACTCATCTTCTTTTTTTTTTGTTGTATTAGATTAGACTTAATTGTTTTCAATTGTCGGAATCAAAACATGCTGTCTAATCATGCTGTCTAATAAAGAACTTCTTTTGATTGTTTTTTTGATTGTTTTGATGCATCAACTAGTCGGAAATAACATTGATAGCCTCTACTCGTGTCCTAGCTCGTCTGAGAGCTAGATTCGCCTCAATTGCTTGTCTTTTACCTCCTGCTTTACTCAAGTTAGCTTCCGCTTTTTCAAGAGCTTGCTGAGCTTCTTGCGGATCAATGTCAGTACTTATCTCTGCATCATTTCCTAAAATGGTGATCTCATTATTACCTATTCTAGCGAAACCCCCCATCAATGCCACTGTTAGCCAT